TTGGGGAAATGCAGGCAATTGAGCCATTCAAATCGATTCAATCAGCCTCAAACCAATTGGAATTCAAACCAATCAAACCATTCAAATCGACTCAATCAGCCTCACATTTAGGGGAATGCAGGCAATTGAGCCATTCAAATCGATTCAATCAGCCTTACATTTAGGGGAAATGCAGGCAAAATTGATTTAAATTGCTTATTTAGCCCTGTATTTAGGGGATATACGGGGAATTTAAGCTATTTAAATTATTTGGATAAATCACATTTAGGGGGAAAATGCGATTAATGGAAGTAGAATTCTACATGATTTACCCTATCAAGATAACCCTTTTACTCAGGCATTCCATT